GAAGATTTCGCTTGTATGAATCGCTATTGGTTTGATACGAATAATGGCAATCCTTTCAGTATGTTAAGGATACAATACAGATGTATCCACAATTCATTTAGAGTTACTTAATAGCCTATTTCTTATACCATATCTCTATCCCGTGAAATTCTCGAGCCGAAAGATGGATGCATATGCTGTGTTTCATTTTGCTAAATGATATCAATTAAATGGTGTATCAATTCCATAAATTGGATATAGCAATAAAAAAACCAGCAAAATTCTTTCTAATATTTTAGATAGAAGAAATGTTTCCTCTATCTAAAATATTAGAAAGAATGTACTCTTCTATCCAAATCCAATTTGCATTGATAAAATCAATCCAAATTCCAGTAGTAGATGAATAATTGCAAATTTTTGTGTGTACGAGATTAGAATAACTTCAAAATAACTGACATAATTTTTGATTTTTCCTGATCAGAAAAATATATGAAAAAGAAAGGAGGTAGAAAAATTTTGGGATTTATGGTTAAAGAAGAAAAAGAAGAAAACAGGGGTTCTGTTGAATTTCAAGTATTTAGTTTTACCAATAAGATACGGAGACTTGCTTCACATTTGGAATTACACAAAAAAGATTTTTCATCCGAAAGAGGTCTACGAATACTTTTGGGAAAACGTCGACGTTTGCTAGCTTATTTGGCAAAGAAAAATAGAGTACGTTATAAGAAATTAATCAGTCAGTTGAATATTCGGGAGCAGTAATTTAATCGTTTGAATTTTTTTCTTTTTTTATTAGTAGTCTTATAGTAGTCTTAGATTTTGCATTTTGATGAGCCTCGTTTTGAGGAATTCATGGAATAATCCATTTTCATGGAATAATGAATTAAGGAAGAAAGGATATGAGTCTACCGCTTACAAGAAAAGATCTCATGATAGTCAATATGGGCCCTCAACACCCATCAATGCATGGTGTTCTTCGACTGATCGTTACTCTCGATGGTGAAGATGTTATTGATTGTGAACCCATATTAGGCTATTTACACAGAGGAATGGAAAAAATCGCGGAAAACCGAACTATTATACAATACTTACCTTATGTAACACGGTGGGATTATTTAGCTACTATGTTTACAGAAGCAATAACGGTAAATGCACCAGAATTCTTGGAAAATATTCAAATACCGCAAAGAGCCAGCTATATTAGGGTAATTATGTTAGAGCTGAGCCGTATAGCTTCTCACTTGTTATGGCTTGGGCCTTTTATGGCGGATCTCGGCGCACAGACCCCTTTTTTCTATATTTTTAGAGAGAGAGAATTAATATACGATCTATTTGAAGCTGCTACAGGTATGCGAATGATGCACAATTACTTTCGCATCGGAGGAGTAGCCGCGGATCTACCTTATGGATGGATCGATAAATGTTTGGATTTCTGTGATTATTTTTTACGCGGAGTTGTTGAATATCAACAACTTATTACACAGAATCCCATTTTTTTAGAGCGAGTTGAGGGAGTAGGTTTTATTAGGGGAGAAGAAGCAGTAAATTGGGGCTTATCGGGACCTATGTTACGAGCTTCTGGAATACAATGGGATCTTCGTAAAGTGGATCCTTATGAGTCTTACAACCAATTTGATTGGAAAGTCCAGTGGCAAAAGGAAGGGGATTCATTAGCTCGTTATTTAGTACGAGTCAGTGAAATGAGGGAATCCATTAAAATAATTCAACAAGCGGTAGAAAAAATTCCTGGAGGCCCTTATGAGAATTTAGAAGTCCGACGCTTTAAGAAAGCAAAGAATTCCGAATGGAATGATTTTGAATATAGATTTCTTGGTAAAAAACCTTCACCCAATTTTGAATTGTCAAAGCAAGAACTTTATGTAAGAGTGGAAGCCCCAAAAGGTGAATTAGGAATTTATCTAGTAGGAGATGATAGCCTTTTCCCCTGGAGATGGAAAATTCGTCCACCCGGTTTTATTAATTTGCAAATTCTTCCTCAACTAGTTAAAAAAATGAAATTGGCTGATATCATGACGATATTAGGTAGTATAGATATCATTATGGGAGAAGTTGATCGTTGAAATGATAATAGATAGGGTAGAGGTAGAAACTATAAATTCTTTTTCGAAATCGGAATTATTAAAAGAAGTCTATGGACTCATATCGATTCTACCCATTTTGACCCTCCTTTTGGGAATCACAATAGAGGTACTCGTAATTGTGTGGTTAGAAAGAGAAATATCCGCGTCGATACAACAACGTATTGGTCCTGAATATGCGGGCCCCCTGGGACTGCTTCAAGCTATAGCAGATGGGACTAAGCTACTTTTAAAAGAGGATATCCTACCATCCCGAGGGGATATTCCTTTATTTAGCATTGGACCCTCTATAGCAGTCATATCAATTTTATTAAGTTTTTTAGTTATCCCTTTGGGATATCATTTTGTTTTAGCTGATCTTAGTATTGGTGTTTTTTTATGGATTGCCATTTCAAGTATTGCCCCTATCGGTCTTCTTATGGCAGGATATAGCTCAAATAATAAATATTCTTTTTCAGGCGGTCTACGAGCTGCTGCTCAATCCATTAGTTATGAAATACCATTAACTTTTTGTGTGCTAGCAATATCTCTACGTGTGATTCGTTAAAATAGGGTCTTTTTCCTATAAAATCCATTAACTATTTATCTTCCTTTTATTATTCTCGGGTTGGTAAGTTAAACTAGATAGCTATATGAGTGAAACAAAACACCTTATAAATTTGTAGTAAAAAGAAAAATCTCATTTCCTACGTACAAGAAAAAAGTTGAAGTAAACATAAGCAGTGTAAACTCTTTATCCCAAGATTGATATTTTTTAATTAGTCATCCTATCTTGAAGCGGGCAAGAATAAAGGATTCGCGATATGGAATTCCATTACTAGAATATTCCTAGTTATTACTATAACTTATAATCATAAGAAGAATCCATCAAAAGTTAGTGAAGGATTAGGAACACTAAAGTACATAAAGGATTAAGAATGGGGAATCTAAGATATTAGATATTTTACCCCATAAAAGGAATCATAATAAGGACTTGAAATTAGTGGAAATTATCAAGTAGTACTTTCTTCGTATTCCGATCCAGAGTATGTTCCCATTCACTTGTTAAGAAAATGGCTATAAAGAACGAATTAACCCTTTACCCCTTTTTTTCTTTTAAATTTTTAATACCCCCTACCTAGGGAAAGAAGAGTAGGACAAAAGATGTGGAGTGTAATACAAAAAAATTGGAATTATTTCCTTCCTCTATCCATATTCATAGAGAATTCCTTATGAACTAATACCCAAATCTTTTAATTTATTAATTTAATTCCTATAACAAGTGTTTTATTCCAAGATTAAGTTATTACTGAAGAAAGAAATAAATTTATTATATTATAAAGGATGAGATCAATTCAGAAGCCCTTTTTATTATTCTAGCAGACAGAATTACTTTGGTCTAATTTAGGACTTTGCCATCTATTTTATTTTACCTAATTCTATCTGCGCCCCGGGGGCTAATAACGAAACAGTCCTCTCTTTTTTCTGATCATAGAGAAGCCGTATGAAGCTAAGGTTTCACGTACGGTTTTGGAATAGCGGTGGGAACTGTTATGTTATCATCGACTATGATTATCTAACAGTTCAAGTACAGTTGATATAGTTGAAGCACAGTCAAAGTATGGTTTTTTTGGATGGAATATTTGGCGTCAGCCTATAGGTTTTCTAGTTTTTCTAATTTCTTCTTTGGCAGAATGTGAAAGATTACCTTTTGATTTACCAGAAGCAGAGGAAGAATTAGTAGCAGGTTATCAAACCGAATATTCCGGTATAAAATATGGTTTATTTTATCTTGTTTCTTACCTCAATTTATTAGTTTCCTCTTTATTTGTAACAGTTCTCTACTTAGGTGGGTGGAATTTATCTATTCCCTATATATCCTTTTTTGATTTTTTCCAAATGAATAACCCAGTTGGAATTTTGGAAATGACAATGGGTATCTTTATTACATTAACTAAAGCTTATTTATTTCTCTTCATTTCTATCACAATAAGATGGACTTTACCTAGGATGAGAATGGATCAGTTATTAAATCTTGGATGGAAATTTCTTTTACCTATTTCTCTGGGCAATCTATTATTAACAACCTCTTCCCAACTTGTTTCACTATAAATAAGATAATACAATAACAGTAAGAATATTTTCAACACAAAGGCTCTCTCAAACAAGAGAAAGAAACATATCTTTTTCATAGATATTTAGAATGAATATGTTCCCTATGGTAACTGGGTTCATGAGTTATGGTCAACAAACAATACGTGCTACACGGTACATTGGTCAAAGTTTCATAACTACCTTATCCCACACAAATCGTTTACCTATAACGATTCACTACCCTTACGAAAAATCAATTACACCGGAGCGTTTTCGGGGCCGAATCCACTTTGAATTTGATAAATGTATTGCTTGTGAAGTATGTGTTCGCGTATGTCCGATAGATCTACCCCTTGTGGATTGGAGATTTGAAAAGGATATTAAAAGGAAGCAATTGCTTAATTATAGTATTGATTTCGGAGTTTGTATATTTTGTGGTAATTGTGTTGAGTACTGTCCGACAAGCTGTTTATCAATGACTGAAGAGTATGAACTTTCTACTTATGATCGTCATGAATTGAATTACAATCAAATTGCTTTAAGTCGATTACCGATCTCCATAATGGAAGATTACACAATTCAAACAATTAGAAATTCTACTAAAAGTAAAATAGAGGAAGATAAATCTTCGAATTCAAGAACGATTACTGATTACTAAATTCGTATTTTTTTCTTTTCTTTTTGTTATAAAAAAAGAATAATCCTTTACTAACTATAAAGAAAAACGAATAACTACATGCTTATTCGAAATTTTTTATTATTTTAAATAAGACTAGATTTTCGTGATATAATTTCTAACTATAACAGCTTATACCCCCAAAAAATATCCTAATCCCTTTTGCCTTCCTTGAATTCTTTAGTTTTAGTCAGTTCATGAAAAATTTTATACTATTAATTTCTTTTTATCCATAATGGATTTACCTGGGCCAATACATGAGATTCTTATGCTATTTGGGGGATTTGTTCTTCTACTAGGGGGTCTAGGAGTAGTATTACTTAACAACCCCATTTATTCTGCCTTTTCGCTGGGATTAGTTCTTGTTTGTATATCCTTATTCTATTTTTTATTAAATTCCTACTTTGTAGCTGTGGCACAACTTCTTATTTATGTGGGAGCCATAAATGTCTTGATCATATTCGCTGTAATGTTCGTAAATGGCTCAGAATGGTCTAAAGATAAGAATTATTGGACTATTGGAGATGGGTTCACTTCACTAGTTTGTATAACTATTGTTTTTTCACTAATGACTACTATCCCAGATACGTCATGGTATGGAATTCTTTGGACTACAAGATCAAACCAAATAGTAGAACAGGGTCTCATAAATAATGTTCAACAAATTGGGATTCATTTAGCAACAGATTTTTATCTTCCGTTTGAACTCATTTCCATAATTCTTCTAGTTTCTTTAATAGGTGCAATTACTATGGCTCGGCAATAAGAAAACTTTAAAATAGTAAAAATTCTAAGAATTGCAAATCTAAAATAAATAACTAAAGAATCAAAATTTTGATTTAGTAAAACCGATCTACTGCCAACAAATACCTTCTTTCTTTTCTCTTTTGTTGTGTAATTGTTCTATTGTAATTAATTGAATCGATTCAATTCTTGTCCTCATATTGAAATGAATCAAGATTTATAAGGAGTTAATTAATGATGTTTGAGCATGTACTTTTTTTGAGTGTCTATTTATTTTCGATTGGTATCTATGGATTGATCACAAGTCGAAACATGGTTAGAGCTCTAATATGTCTTGAACTTATACTGAATTCAATTAATCTAAATCTCGTAACATTTTCTGATCTATTTGATAGTCGCCAATTAAAAGGAGACATTTTTGCAATTTTTGTTATAGCCCTTGCGGCTGCTGAGGCCGCTATTGGACTATCCATTCTTTCTTCCATCCATCGTAATAGGAAATCAACTCGTGTCAATCAATCTAATTTATTGAATAATTAGACATACAATCCTATAAACAAAGGCGCATATATAATAATATTGAATATTAAGATGAATGGAAATCAATACTATACTATTTTCTTAGTATTATTTGAGAATATACATTTTTTTTTTAATAGGTTATTGCATAGTATTCTTTTTCACTTAAATGAATTTTTGTAATTCATTGATATTGCAATTTTAATATTGCAATAATTTATATTGAAAAGACGATAGCCAATTTATTGGCTAATTCGAATTCGTATGTACAATTCGTATAATTCTGATTATTGAAGTCAAAAATTCAAGTCTCTTGGCTTTTTTCACGCTTTCTCACAAACGGATTAAAAAAATATATATATATTTTTTTTGAGGTTTGGATAAACCATTGCTTCGTCTGGTGTCTACAATACATATGACTCATGATAGTACTAATTTCATTTTTACCAGATCGAAAAATTTTATGTTGAAAAGAAAAATTTATAGATCCAATGTCACATTCCGTAAAAATTTACGATACATGTATAGGATGCACTCAATGTGTACGAGCTTGTCCAACAGATGTATTAGAAATGATACCTTGGGATGGATGTAAAGCCAAGCAAATTGCTTCTGCGCCGAGAACTGAAGATTGTGTGGGTTGTAAAAGATGCGAATCCGCCTGCCCGACAGATTTTTTAAGTGTCCGCGTTTATTTAGGACCTGAAACAACCCGTAGCATGGCTCTATCTTATTGATACGTTACAAAAAACTGCATTCGAATCGTCTGATTCCTCTTTACCGAAGAAGCCTGTGCTTGAAATAATCAAGCACGGGCTTTTCTGGTCAAAACGTATCTTGTCTTTATCACTTTATCATGAGTTATTTTCCTTGGTTAACAATACTTGTTGTTTTGCCGATATTTGCAGGTTTATTAATTTTCTTTTTACCCCATAGGGGAAACAAAATCATTAGGTGGTATACTATATCCATTTGTTTATTAGAATTCCTTCTAATGACTTATGCATTCTGTTATCATTTCCAACTGGAGGATCCCTTAATCCAACTAAAGGAGGATTATAAATGGATAGATATCCTCGATTTTCACTGGAGATTGGGAATCGATGGACTTTCAGTAGGATCTATTTTATTGACAGGATTTATCACTACTTTAGCTACTTTAGCAGCTTGGCCAGTTACCCAGAATTCGCGATTATTCTATTTCCTGATGCTCGCAATGTATAGTGGTCAAATAGGATTATTTTCTTCGCGAGACCTTTTACTTTTTTTTATCATGTGGGAGTTAGAATTAATTCCTGTTTACTTACTTTTATCCATGTGGGGGGGAAAGAGGCGTTTATATTCAGCTACAAAATTTATTTTGTATACTGCAGGCGGTTCCATTTTTTTCTTAATCGGAGTTCTGGGTATGGGCTTATATGGTTCCAATGAACCAGGATTAGATTTGGAAAGATTAATTAATCAATCATACCCAGCAACCTTGGAAATACTTTTATATTTTGGCTTCCTTATTGCTTATGCTGTCAAATTGCCGATTATACCCCTACATACGTGGTTACCAGATACCCATGGGGAAGCTCATTATAGTACATGTATGCTTTTAGCGGGAATCTTATTAAAGATGGGAGCATATGGATTGATTCGTATCAACATGGAATTGTTACCTCATGCTCATTATCTATTTTCGCCCTGGTTGGTAATAATAGGAGCTATCCAGATAATCTATGCAGCTTCAACTTCTCTTGGTCAACGAAATTTCAAAAAAAGAATAGCCTATTCCTCCGTATCTCATATGGGTTTCATAATTATAGGAATTGGTTCCATAACCAACATTGGACTCAATGGAGCTATTTTACAAATATTATCCCATGGATTTATCGGTGCTACACTTTTTTTCTTGGCAGGAACGGCTTCTGATAGAATGCGTCTTGTTTATCTCGAAGAACTTGGGGGAATATCTATCCCAATGCCGAAAATTTTTACTATGTTTAGTAGCTTTTCAATGGCTTCTCTTGCCTTACCAGGAATGAGTGGTTTTGTCGCAGAATTAGTAGTCTTTTTTGGACTAATTACTAGTCCAAAATTTCTGTTAATGCCAAAAATGCTAATTACTTTTGTAATGGCAATTGGAATGATATTAACCCCTATTTATTTATTATCTATGTTACGCCAGATGTTCTATGGATACAAGCTATTTAATGTTCCAAACGCAAATTTTGTGGATTCTGGACCACGGGAACTTTTTATTTTAATCTGTATCTTTTTACCAGTAATAGGTATTGGTATTTATCCAGATTTAGTTCTCTCTCTATCCGTTGACAGGGTAGAGGCTCTCTTATCCAATTATTATCCTAAATAGGTTTTTTTAATTAGTTCGCTCTATTACTATTAATGCAGAAAAAAGTAAAAAAAAAGTCTAATTAGATCTTTTTTGTTTTATTTGAGAACCCTTTGAGAGGGCGTTCAAAGGGTTCTCAAATAAAACAAAAAAGTAAAAACGTGCATTTCATGAAGGTTTCATTTTATGTAATCATTTAGGTATTAATGTAAACGAACCATAACTATGTAAACCTATTCCTAATAGATTGATACCAAAATAACAGATCCAAATTATAAGAAATCCTATCGAAGCTACAAGTGCCGAATTCGTACCCTTCCAATTTGGATTTGTTCTACTATGTAAATAAATTGCAAATATGGTCCAAGTAATAAATGCCCAAGTTTCCTTAGGATCCCAATTCCAATAGGATCCCCACGCCTCATTAGCCCATACTGCTCCACAAAGAATACCTATGGTTAAAAGGGTAAATCCTAGACTAATGACACGATAACTCCAAGAATCCAAACGCTCCGTTAATTGATATTTGTAATAATTTGGAAATGAAGGAATAGAGGTGCTTTTTAAAGCACTTCTTTTTGCATTAAAATCACTAAAGAAAAATGTTTTATTTAAAACATTTTTTTTCTTTTTAGAAAAGAAATGGAAATTCTTTCGAAATCTAATGATTAGAATAGCGGCAGATAATAAGGATCCGCACAAAAGAGTTGCATAGCTTAGTAACATCATACTGACATGCATCATTAACCACTGAGATTGTAGAGCAGGTACTAGTATTGTGGATTGATGCATTTCAGTTAAAAGACCCGATGTGGCAAAGCCTTGCGTTAAAATAGTACTTGGCGTAGTTATTGTGCTTAAATCATTTTTAGAGTTCTGTATCTTAGGAATGGTATGAAGAATATACAAAGCCCATGAAAGGAAGATCAATGACTCATATAAATTACTTAATGGAAAATGTCCCGAAGAAGCCCAACGAGAAACTAGGAATCCTGTTATAGAGAAAAAAGTAACTATCATTCCTTTTTCTGACGAATCACGTAATCCCCCAAGTTCACGAACTAATAAGGTTATCAAATGAATCGTAATCACAATAGAAATGGTTGAGAAAGAGATATGAGTTAGTATATGTTCTAAAGTTGCAAATAGCATAAGGGGAAGGTCTCATTACAAAATTGTAAATTTCGAATTGAATCCATTTTCTAATCTATTGTATTTTTTTTCGAGAATGCCGCCACTCGGATTCGAACCGAGATGCTTGAGCACTGCTTCCTAAGAGCAGCGTGTCTACCAATTTCACCATGGCGGCTAACTTCAAATAATGGGTAACTTAAAAGAATAATAGCTATTATCTCGGGAATCGTCGAGATTGGGAAAGTCTATAAAATTTAGGAACATTAGAGTCTTCATTAAAATAGACTTCGTTTGGTAGTATCGTTGCGATTTTTTTTACAATAAACTCTTGCTGTGCCTAATAGAAAGACTGCTTGAAAGAGTTGGAACTCCTTTTTTTCTAATTAGTTTCTCCCTTAAATTTTGAGAATTCTTTCAATAAAAGGAAAAATTTAGAGAATCAAACTTTATGCTCCTATTAATATTAATAGGATTTACTTTACTAACATTAAACCAATGATTTTGGAGAAAATGGAAGTCGTAAGTACTATTGCAAGAATACTCTACTTTTCATAATAGAATTCTCATATTTTATTATGAGAATTCTATTATGAAAAATTCATGGATCATTGATAGGAAAAGAATACTTAGCACATAGTATACCAAAACTTTTATTCTATAATATCAGAGGAGTTTGTTCTAACAATATTGTACTGAGTAATTCAACACATAAAAGTACATTAATTAATTAATCGAAATTATTCATATTTAAGTAATTGGAATAATTTTTTGATAGGTCAATTCAGATTATTCCAAAACCGTATTACTTATTATTTGTTTGTTGTTGCCCCGAAAAACCCTTTGGTTTTGGATGTTCATTCCCGCTGGAAAATGATCTTGATTTTGCTAAAGAATAAGAGTGTACTATGGAAAAATAAGTTTTTTTCTTCCAAATATTTTTACGAATACGCTTTTTTGACAATGAAATACGTTTTTTTGGAACAGCCATTCAAAAAGGAAATTATTTTTTTTTCTAGTTGTATGTGAAAGACATCTATTGTGGCAAATCAATCCTTCTTTCTTCTTTTTCTTAGTATTTATACTTAGATACTGAAAGATACTGACATTCTGAATTTTTTTCCGTATATATTTTATACTTTGTTTTAATAATATAGAATATATGGAAAGGTTTCCCCTTTAAATCTATTTATAGATATTTATATATCCAGTATACTCCATATATAGATATACGGTATGGAAGCCTATCCCCTATATAAGAATAAGATGGGTGGATAAAAAGAAGGGGGAATCCAAATAGTTAATTAAGTTCAGAATGGTACTCCATAATGGAATACCCATCAAAACAAAAAATACGGAGTCTCTTAAACAAGACATTCTTAAACTTAGTTAATTATAGTCATTAGGATTTGATTTCTATATGAAGTAAGAACTCTTTTATAATTTTTTATAAACATGGGTTTTCTTTTCATTGGAATTCAATCAATCAGTTACGAAATAAGAGAGCTGCTTCATCTTTGTTTTAATGTTTTAAAGAAATCTAAAAATGAATAGAAAGTAAAAAGATTCAACCTTTTTTTTTATTTTACTAAATATCCTTATTTAGGTAATTATTTAGGTAATAATTAGGTAACGAAGTTATTTGATTAACTTTTTGAATTTAACCAATTAAACCCATTTTGAATTTTAGATTATATCAATGAAATAAATTTTTGAAAAAATTAAGAATTCCAGTATTTTTTCTTATTCTTTTTATTTATTCCTTCAGAAAGAGATAAGAATTGGTTTGGTGAATCGGAAACCTTTTTATTTTATAGAAAAATTTTAAGTAAAATTTCAAGTAAAAATTGCAACTTCTTTTCTTATGGAACATATATATCAATATGCATGGGTAATTCCTCTTCTCCCACTTCCAGTTATTATGTCAATGGGATTTGGCCTTTTTTTTATTCCGACAGCAACAAAAAATCTTCGTCGCATATGGGCTTTTCCTAGTGTTTTACTCTTAAGTATAGCTATGGTATTCTCAGTTCAACTGTCTATTCAACAAATAAATGGAAGTTCTATCTATCAATATCTATGGTCTTGGACCGTCAATAATGATTTTTCTTTAGAATTTGGATACTTGATTGACCCGCTTACTTCTATTATGTTAATACTAATTACTACTGTAGGAATCCTGGTTCTTATTTACAGTGACGGTTATATGTCTCACGATGAAGGGTATTTGAGATTTTTTGTTTATATAAGTTTTTTCAATACTTCCATGCTAGGATTGGTTACTAGCTCCAATTTGATACAAATTTATTTTTTTTGGGAACTCGTAGGAATGTGTTCCTATTTATTGATAGGTTTTTGGTTTACACGACCAATCGCAGCGAGTGCTTGTCAAAAAGCTTTTGTAACTAATCGTGTAGGGGATTTTGGTCTATTATTAGGAATTTTAGGTTTTTTTTGGATAACAGGTAGTTTAGAGTTTAGGGATTTGTTCAAAATAGCTAATAACTGGATTCCTAATAATGGAATTAATTCTTTACTTACTACTTTGTGTGCTTTTTTATTATTCCTTGGTGCAGTTGCGAAATCCGCACAATTCCCTCTTCACGTATGGTTACCCGATGCTATGGAAGGACCCACTCCCATTTCAGCTCTTATACACGCAGCAACTATGGTTGCTGCGGGTATTTTTCTTCTAGCTCGACTTCTTCCTCTTTTCATATCTCTACCTTTGATAATGAGTTTAATTTCTTTAGTAGGTACAGTAACACTCTTCTTAGGAGCTACTTTAGCTCTTGCTCAGAGAGATATTAAAAGAAGTTTAGCTTATTCTACAATGTCTCAATTGGGTTATATGATGTTAGCTTTAGGTATAGGTTCTTATCAAGCTGCTTTATTTCATTTGATCACTCATGCTTATTCAAAAGCTTTATTGTTCTTGGGATCCGGATCAATTATTCATTCAATGGAACCTCTTGTTGGATATTCACCAGATAAAAGTCAGAATATGGTTCTTATGGGCGGTTTAAGAAAATATATTCCAATTACAAGATCCACTTTTTTATGGGGTACACTTTCTCTTTGTGGTATTCCGCCTCTTGCTTGCTTTTGGTCCAAAGATGAGATCCTTAGTAATAGTTGGTTATATTCGCCCTTTTTTGGAATAATAGCTTCCTTTACTGCAGGATTAACTGCCTTTTATATGTTTCGGATATATTTACTTACATTTGATGGGTATTTGCGCGTTCATTTTCAAAATTATAGTAGCACTAAAGAGGGCCCCTTGTATTCAATATCCTTGTGGGGAAAAAGGATACCCAAAGGAGTGAATAGGGGTTTCATTTTATCAACAACAAAGAATGGAGTTTCTTTTTTTTCACAAAATATACCAAAAATTCAAGGTAATACAACAAATAGGATAGGATCCTTTAGTACGTCCTTTGGGGCTAAAAAAACTTTTGCCTATCCGCATGAAACGGAAAATACTATGTTATTTCCTCTTCTTATATTACTGCTTTTTACTTTGTTCATTGGATTCATAGGAATCTCTTTTGATAATGGAGCGACAGATAATGGAATAGGGGGGTTAACCATATTATCAAAGTGGTTAACTCCCTCAATAAACTTTAGCCAGGAAAGTTCTAATTCTTCTATAAATTTATATGAATTTTTTACTAATGCAATTTATTCTGTAAGTTTAGCTATCTTCGGTTTATTCATTGCATATATTTTCTATGGATCCTCTTATTCTTTTTTTCAGAATTTGGATTTACAAAATTCCTTTTACAAGGAAAGTCCTTTTTCGTACTTTTTTGATAAAGTAAAAAAAAATATATACAGTTGGTCATATAATCGCGGTTATATAGATATTTTCTATACTAGGGTCTTTACCTTCGGTATAAGAGCATTAACCGAACTAACGGAATTTTTTGATAAAGGTGTCATTGATGGAATTACCAATGGAGTGGGTCTTGCTAGTTTTTGTATAGGAGAAGAAATTAAATATGTAGGAGGAGGGCGAATTTCGTCTTATTTATTCTTTTTTTTATGCTATGTATCCGTATTTTTATTCTTTTTTCTTTCTTAACTTAAGGAATTTACAAATATCTTCCCCTTTCCTATCCCCTTCTACCATCTCTCTATCTCCCTCATCTCTTAATAGTTCGGTTTTCCGCGATTTTTTCCATTCCTCTGTGTAAATAGCCTAATATGGGTTCACAATCAATAACATCTTCACCATCGAGAGTAACGATCAGTCGAAGAACACCATGCATTGATGGGTGTTGAGGGCCCATATTGACTATCATGAGATCTTTTCTTGTAAGCGGTAGACTCATATCCTTTCTTCCTTAATTCATTATTCCATGAAAATGGATTATTCCATGAATTCCTCAAAACGAGGCTCATCAAAATGCAAAATCTAAGACTACTATAAGACTACTAATAAAAAAAGAAAAAAATTCAAACGATTAAATTACTGCTCCCGAATATTCAACTGACTGATTAATTTCTTATAACGTACTCTATTTTTCTTTGCCAAATAAGCTAGCAAACGTCGACGTTTTCCCAAAAGTATTCGTAGACCTCTTTCGGATGAAAAATCTTTTTTGTGTAATTCCAAATGTGAAGCAAGTCTCCGTATCTTATTGGTAAAACTAAATACTTGAAATTCAACAGAACCCCTGTTTTCTTCTTTTTCTTCTTTAACCATAAATCCCAAAATTTTTCTACCTCCTTTCTTTTTCATATATTTTTCTGATCAGGAAAAATCAAAAATTATGTCAGTTATTTTGAAGTTATTCTAATCTCGTACACACAAAAATTTGCAATTATTCATCTACTACTGGAATTTGGATTGATTTTATCAATGCAAATTGGATTTGGATAGAAGAGTACATTCTTTCTAATATTTTAGATAGAGGAAACATTTCTTCTATCTAAAATATTAGAAAGAATTTTGCTGGTTTTTTTATTGCTATATCCAATTTATGGAATTGATACACCATTTAATTGATATCATTTAGCAAAATGAAACACAGCATATGCATCCATCTTTCGGCTCGAGAATTTCACGGGATAGAGATATGGTATAAGAAATAGGCTATTAAGTAACTCTAAATGAATTGTGGATACATCTGTATTGTATCCTTAACATACTGAAAGGATTGCCATTATTCGTATCAAACCAATAGCGATTCATACAAGCGAAATCTTCTAATCAATGGTGGGCCAATAATGAATTTTTTTGCATATGTATTAAGACGCTTGGCCTGATTTCGAAATTTTCCAGAGTTTTATATGTTGTTTTCATTGCAAAATGACGGGTCTCCTTCCGTAACTTTCCAATTACGAGTACGAGAATTGAAAGACATGAAAATTATCAATTCTCTACGGCGTCTAGGAGATAGATAGAATATTTTCAGGAACAAGAAAATCAGAAGAAT